AACAAAGAAAAAAGTAATAATTTAAACAACGAATTTGTGAATCGAATTCAAGCCCTAGACAAAGAATCTCTTTTTTTGAATATACTCGAAACAAGGACTAGGTTGTGTAATGACAATACTACAAACGAATACTTACCCAAAATATATGATCCTTTCTTGAACGGACCATATCGGAGAACAATAACAAAAAGCGTTTCACCTTCAATCATAAAAATAAAAAAAACTTCGATAGACAATTTCATAGAGAAAGTTGGGATAAATCGTATTCATGGTATCGTTCTTCCTGATACTGATTACCAAAAAATTGAACAGAAAATAGATCGATTTGATAAAAAACCATTATCAACCGAAATTGTTGATTTCTTAACTTTCATCAATGAACTTGGTAAAGAATCAGGATCTATTTTTAATTCTAGGGGTCTTTCTTTATTTTCAGATGAAGAAGAAGGGAGAATAGATTCAGAAAAAGGAACAAAATATTTGAAATATTTTAAAAATAGAATTATAACTGATACTAATGTTCAAAAAATTAGTAAAAAATCGATTAGAATAAAAGAAATCAGTAAAAAAGTACCTCGCTGGTTATACAAATTAACCAGCGAGTTGGAATACGAAGCAGAAGAATATAAAGAAAACGGACCATTAGATCTTGAAATTCGTTCAAGAAAAGCCAAACGTGTAGTAATTTTTACTGGTAACAAGGAGCATACTGAGGACACTAATCCTCCTGATCAAACATACGAAGTAGCTTTGCTACGCTATTCACAACAATCAGATTTTAGGCGAGGCATAATAAAAGGTTCTATACGTGCTCAAAGGCGTAAAATAGTTATTTGGGAACTGTTTCAAGCAAATGTGCATTCCCCTCTTTTTTTGGACAGAATAAAAAAATCCCTTCTTTTTTCTTTTGATATCTCTGGGCCAATTAAACAAATTTTTAGAAATTGGGTAGGGAGGGGGTCAGCATTCAAAATTGTAGAGTATACAGAAGGGCAAACAAAAAGAGAAGAAAAAAAAGAGAACAAAAAAAAGGAGAGCGCGCAAATAAATATAGCAGAGATCTGGGATACCATTCCATTTGCGCAAGTAATAAGGGGTTACATGTTAATAACTCAATCTATTTTTAGAAAATATATTATATTACCTTCATTGATAATAGCTAAAAATATTGGACGTATGCTACTATTGCAACTTCCTGAATGGTATGAGGATTTAGAGGAATGGAATAGGGAGATGCATGTTAAATGTACCTATAATGGTGTTCAATTGTCCGAAACAGAATTTCCACAAAATTGGTTGACAGATGGTATTCAGATAAAAATATTATTTCCTTTCTGTCTGAAACCTTGGCACAGATCTAAACTCCGATTCTCTCATAAAGATCTAATAATGAAAAAGAAAAAAGAAAAAGATGATTTTTGTTTTTTAACAGTTTTGGGAATGGAAACCGAACTTCCTTTTGGTTCTCCCCGAAAACGACCCTCTTTTTTTGAACCCATTTTTAAGGAACTCGAAAAAAAAATTGGAAAATTAAAAAAGAAATATTTTCTACTTCTAAAAATTTTAAAAGGAAAAATCAAATTACTTCGAAAAGTTTCAAAAGAAACAAAAAAATGGGTTATCAAAAGTTTCGTTTTTTTTAAAAAAATAAGAAAAGAACTCTTAAAAGTAAATCCAATTCTCTTATTTCGATCAAGAGAAGTAGAAGTATATGACTCGAGTGAAACTAAAAAAGAAAGAGATCCCATAATCAGCAATCAGATGATTCATGAATCATTTAATCAAATTGCATCTCCAGGTTGGACAAATTCTTCATTGACAGAAAAAAAAATGAAGGATCTTACTGATAGAACAAATACAATTAGAAATCAAATAGAAAGAATTACAAAAGAGAAAAAAAAAGTAACTCCAGAAATAAATATTAGTCTTAACAAAACAAGTTATAATGCTAAAAGATTAGAAAAATGGAAAATATTAAAAAGAAGAAATGCTCGATTAATCTCTAAATTACCTTTTGTTTTTAAATTTTTCATTGAAAGAATCTACACAAATATATTTTTATCTATCATTAATATTCCCAGAATAAAGATAAAATTCTTTCTTGAATCAACAAAAAAAATTATGAATAAATCCATTTACAATAATGAAACAAGTCAAGAAATAATTAATAAAAAAAATCAAAATCCAATTGAGTTTATTTCGACTATAAAAAAGTCACTTTATAATATTAGTAATAGTCAGACAAATTCACATATTTTTTATGACTTATCGTACTTATCACAAGCATATGTATTTTACAAATTATCACAAACCCAAGTTATTAACTTGTATAAATTAAAATCATTTCTTCAATATCAAGGAATCCCTTTTTTTCTTAAGCCTGAAATAAAGGATTCTTTTGAAACACAAGGAATAGTTCATTCTAAATTAAGGGATAACAGACTTCCGAGTTCTGAAATGAATCAATGGAAAAATTGGTTAAGAGGGCATTATCAATACGATTTATCTCAGATCAGATGGTCTAGATTAATACCACAACAATGGCGGAATAGAGTTTATCAACGTCGTATGGTTAAAAGGAAAAATTTCAGCAAATGGGATTTATATGAAAAAGACCAATTAATTGATTCCAAAAAAGAAAATATTTTGGAAGTCTATTCATTATTGAATAAAAAAGATAATTTTCAAAAATACTATAAATATGATCTTTTATCATATAAATCTATTAATTCTGAAAATAAAAAGGACTCATTTATTTCTAGATCGCCGTTTGAAGGAAATAAGAATCAAGAGATTTCTTATAATTACAACCCATATAAAGACACTTTTTTTGATATGCTGAGGAGTATCCCTATCAATAATTATCTAGGAAAGGGCGATATTCTATATATGGAAAAAACTCCCGATAGGAAATATTTGGATTGGAAAATTATAAATTTTGATCTTAGACAAAAAGTCGATATTGAGGCCTGGATCACGATCGATGCCAATAGTAATCAAAATACTCAGATTGTTACTAATAATTATCAAATAATTGATAAAAAAAAGATTTTTTATCTTATGATTCCCGAAATGAATTTACCAAACTCCCCAAAAGTCTTTTTTGATTGGATGGGGATGAATGAAAAAATACTAAAGCGTCCCATATTGAATCTGGAACTTTGGTTCTTCCCAGAATTTTTGTTACTTTATAATACATATAAAACGAAATCTTGGTTTATACCAAGCAAATTACTTCTTTTAAATTTGAATAGAAATTCAAATAGTAATCAAAATCAAAAGATTAATGAAAAGCAAAAGGGAAGTTTTTTGATACCATCGAATAAAAAAATAAAGAATCGAAATCAAGAAGAAAAAAAAACCACAAGCCAAGGGGATCTTGGATCCGTTCTTTCAAACCAACAAAAAGATATTGAAGAAGATTATGCGAGATCGGACATGAAAAAAGGTAAAAATAAAAAACAATACAAAAGTAACACGGAAGCAGAACTTGATTTGTTCCTGAAACGTTATTTGCTTTTTCAATTGAGATGGGACGATACTTTGAATCAAAGACTGATCAATAATATTAAGGTATATTGTTTCCTGCTTAGACTAATAGATCCAAGAAAAATTTCTATATCCTCGATTCAAAGGGGAGAAATGAGTTTGGATATAATGCTGATTCAGAAGAATTTAACTCTTCCAGAATTGATGAAAAGGGGAATATTTATTATCGAACCCATTCGTCTGTCTGTAAAAAACGACGGACAGTTTATTATGTATCAAACCATCGGTATTTTGTTGGTTCATAAGAGTAAGCACCAAACTAATCAAAGATACCGAGAGCAAAGATATGTTGCTAAGAATAATTTTGATGAATCTATTCCACCACATGAAAGAATAACAAGAAATAGAGACAAAAATCATTTGGATTTGCTTGTTCCTGAAAATATTTTCTCATTTAGGCGTCGTAGAAAATTAAGAATTCTAATTTGTTTCAATTCAAAGAATAGGAATGATGTAGATGGAAATCCTGTATTTTGCAACGAAAAGAATAGCAGCCAAGTTCTAGGTGACAGTAATCACCTTGATAGAGAGACAAATCAATTAATGAAATTGAAGTTCTTTCTTTGGCCTAATTATCGATTAGAAGATTTAGCTTGTATGAATCGCTATTGGTTTGATACCAATAATGGCAGTCGTTTCAGTATGTTAAGGATACATTTGTATCCACGATTGAAAATTCGTTGATAGTACATTTTTCCTATATATCCTCTACTATATAGGATATATGAAAGCAAATAAATACACACATCACACGTCCTGTCTTACATTTCATTCTAAATATCCAATACTAAATGAATAATGTATCAATTCGATCTAGAAATGAATCAACAGAACCCTCTTCATTTTAGGTCTAAATTCTTCGCTTTTGTGAATACGAAAATGTGCCAATCCTTTTCTCTCCCTATCTAAATCTAATTTTCAATTGGATTGATTCATTTGAATTGACAAAATTAGGAGTTCATAAAGAAATTTGAATTAGATTATTGTATATACCACATTAAAATGAATGACATTATTATTACTGATCGGTAAAATCCATATCTGTAAAAAGGGAGAGGAGGCTTTTTTTTATGGTAAGAAATTCATTCATTTCGGTTATTTCTCAAAAAGAAAATGAAGAAAACAGAGGGTCTGTTGAATTTCAAGTATTCAGTTTCACCACTAAGATAAGGAGACTTACTTCACATTTGGAATTGCACAAAAAAGACTATTCATCTCAGAGAGGTTTGCGAAAAATTTTGGGAAAACGTCAACGATTACTGGCTTATTTGTCAAAAAAAAATAGAGTACGTTATAAAGAATTAATTGATCGGTTGGATATTCGAGAGACAAAAACTCGTTAATTTAAAGAGTGATATCATTTGAACTTATGCGTTTCAATTTTGATGAACTTCTTTTTACTTTCAGCAATTCATGGAAGAATGACTCGGTAAAAAACTTATGATTGCACCAACTACAAGAAAAGACCTCATGATAGTCAATATGGGTCCTCACCACCCATCAATGCATGGTGTTCTTCGACTTATCGTTACTCTCGATGGTGAAGATGTTATTGACTGTGAACCAATATTGGGTTATTTACACAGAGGAATGGAGAAAATTGCGGAAAACCGAACAATTATACAATATTTGCCTTATGTAACACGTTGGGATTATTTAGCTACTATGTTCACAGAAGCAATAACCGTAAATGGACCCGAACAACTAGGCAATATTCAAGTACCTAAAAGGGCTAGCTATATCAGAGCCATTATGTTGGAGTTGAGTCGTATAGCTTCTCATTTGTTATGGCTTGGTCCTTTTATGGCAGATATTGGGGCACAGACCCCTTTCTTCTATATTTTTCGAGAACGAGAATTGATATATGACCTATTCGAAGCTGCCACCGGCATGCGAATGATGCATAATTATTTTCGTATCGGAGGAATAGCTGCTGATCTACCTCATGGATGGATAGATAAATGTTTGGATTTTTGCGATTATTTTTTAACAGGGGTTGCTGAATATCAAAAGCTTATTACACGGAATCCTATTTTTTTAGAACGAGTTGAGGGCGTAGGCATTATTGGAGGAGAAGAAGCACTAAATTGGGGTTTATCAGGACCAATGCTACGAGCTTCCGGAATACAATGGGACCTTCGTAAAGTTGATCATTATGAGTGTTACGACGAATTTGATTGGGAGGTTCAATGGCAAAAAGAAGGGGATTCATTAGCTCGTTATTTAGTACGAATCAGTGAAATGACAGAATCCATAAAAATTATCCAACAGGCTCTGGAAGGAATTCCAGGGGGGCCCTTTGAGAATTTAGAAATCCGACGCTTTGATAGAGTAAAAGATACTGAATGGAATGATTTTGAATATCGATTTATTAGTAAAAAACCTTCTCCAACTTTTGAATTGTCCAAACAAGAACTTTATGTAAGAGTCGAAGCACCAAAAGGAGAATTGGGAATTTTTCTGATAGGAGATCAGAGTGTTTTTCCTTGGAGATGGAAAATTCGCCCACCGGGTTTTATCAACTTGCAAATTCTGCCTCAGTTAGTTAAAAGAATGAAATTGGCTGATATTATGACGATACTAGGTAGTATAGATATCATTATGGGAGAAGTTGATCGTTGAAATGATAATTGATAATACAACAGAACTACAAGCCATCCATTCGTTTTCCAGATTGGAATTCTTAAAAGAAGTCTATGGGATCATATGGGTGCTTGTCCCTATTTTGACTCTTGTATTAGGAATCACACTAGGTGTACTAGTAATTGTTTGGTTAGAAAGAGAAATATCTGCAGGGATACAACAACGTATTGGACCTGAATACGCCGGCCCCTTGGGAATTCTTCAAGCTCTAGCAGATGGGGTAAAACTACTTTTCAAAGAGAATCTTTTTCCATCTAGAGGGGATACTCGTTTATTCAGTATCGGACCATCCATAGCAGTCATATCCATTTTACTAAGTTATTCAGTAATTCCTTTTGGTTATCGCCTTATTCTAGCCGATCTTAGTATTGGTGTTTTTTTATGGATCGCTGTTTCAAGTCTTGCTCCCGTTGGACTTCTTATGTCGGGATATGGATCAAATAATAAATATTCCTTTTTAGGTGGTTTAAGAGCTGCTGCTCAATCAATTAGTTATGAAATACCATTAACTCTATGTGTATTATCAATATCTCTACGTGTGATTCGGTGAGACATAAAATTTCCCCTATTTCTTTTCTTTCTAGTAAGAAAGTTAAATGAGTTTAATATATATATTTTTTTTTTTATTCAGAATTCGGGTTGATGAACTAAACCAGATAGTTATATGAGTGAAATAAAACGGCTTTTTTATTTGCAGTTAAAGGGATTGAATCTCATTTCCTATGTACAAGAATGAAATGAAAGTAAATAGAAGCAAAGCAGTCGAGACTGTTTACCCCAAGATTGGTTGATTAGGCATCATGGCTTGAAACGGGTTCAAAAGATCAACTGTATGGAGTTTTTACTATCTATTAACATAGATGTATTACCATAATGGAAGGTTAACAAAAATGAGTGGATGGTTAGGAAGACCAAGATACGCAAAGGATTAGTAATGGAGATTCTGTAAATTATCCAACAGGATGTACCTAAAAGGAATTCAAATTGGGGCTTTAAGTTGGTAGAAACGATTAAGAAGTACTCCCCATGATTTCGATCCAGAGTATGTTCCTATCCACTGATTAAGTAAATAACTATCAAGAACGAAGTAATCTTTTACTTTGGTAATGTCCCCCTTTTCTGAGAAAGGAGAATAGGAACGAAATAAACTCGAAAGAATAGAATTGCAAAAAAGAGATCTTTTTTTATTATTTCTTTCCTATATACCTATTTTATTTAGAGAGATAGAATTCTTGTCATGATGCATGAACTAATGCAATGTCTAATTCTTTTTCGTAATGGAAAATGATAGGTTGAAATAGCTATGTG